TTAACCAAGTGGCTGAAATGTCTGTTCCTTTTGGCCAAGCATCGAATCTAAAAAAAATTGATAATGAGGTGGCTTCGAAGCATCAACGTCTCGACTCGGCTCCCATTCCTTTGTTTGTTGGTATCGTATATTAATACCTCGAAGGGAGCCCCATACCTCTGATTCCAGACATCAGGATTCGGTGGTAGAGGCGGGAAGGCGATCCCTTGAATGAAAAATCTGTCTTCTCATCCGTTAGCTTATGAGCCCATTAACAGCAAAAGAAGCATCTCCTGCGGGCCCTCTGCGGGGGAGTTCATAGCCCTCCAAGGAGGAAACACTAACTGCGAGTAATCCAAAGCTTTCTCTTTTCAGCCCTTTCCGAGGCCATAGAACAAATTTATTTCAGTACACGCGCACACACGCATACACTTTAAGGCCTTCTTCCCTTAAACCAAGCTACCAAAGCGATCGTTATTTTATCATAATCGTATCTTGCTTTCTTGCAGTCTGGAATTGTTATTTTTCAGGTTTAATCTGGTATTGTTAGTAGGAAGTGGTGATAGATAGCAGGAGGCTTACTTACCTGATTCCTTTCTGATGGCGGTCCAAAGAGGAGCTAGCAGAACAATCGACACAAGAGAGGAGTCCCGAGAGCAAACTATCTCAAGGAGACGACCAAAGGAAGAGTCCCTGCAAGAAAAGCAAAAAGTGCAGAACTGGATGATTAAACTGATGCTTCTACGCCGGAGAAGAGAGAGAGGGAGAGAAGGCACGAAAGCTGGCCGAGAAGAGAGGTCCGGCCATGGATAGGCGTAACCTTTGGCATGAGATTTCTCAACTAAGCCTGGCTATTTGCACCCCTTGGCTTAAGGTGGCGGTAAGCTTACCCACTCCGTTGTCTTAGCATGAATAATTTTTGATTCAGCTCCAGACCGGAATTAGACTTTTTGCGGGGTAGCCCCCCCTGCTCGTTTGTTAACCCGTGGTGTTGGCTTAACTTGGAAAGCTTCCAGGGCATCTCTAACGCGCTATGCTGCGACTGTAGCTAAAGCGAGTGCTTACCTTTCCGCTGGAACCTTCTCCCGGTTTTGTTTACGAGAATAAAGATAAGTGTGTACGATACCGCTTTCAAGCTCAAGCTTCTCGGGCGAACTTCTCAGGCATAGCTCTCAGGCAGAGTTCTTCCGCAAATCTATATATCCTCCTTCTGTCTGTTCATCAAAATAAATATCTGTCCGATTGCGCTGTGGATTCAAAAAATCTAAAAAAAAGAAAAAATGAAACACTTTTCTTTTTAAACAAGTAAAGCCGAGACAGGGTATCGAAGCAAGGGGAAGTGGAATCCAAAAACGGAGGAGACGGTTTCGAGTAATCCCATGGGTAATCAATAGACCAAAGACACTTTGTTGAAAGCCGGTAAAAAGTAGTGTTTGCACATGTATTTCCTCAACTAGAAAACTATCAATCCACTCTCATTCATGCATCAGGCTTGTGGTAGTCCTCTATGGGATCAGTTCCATTCGAATACGTTGTAGCTAGTAGAAATGAAATTTTTGACTCTTGTTTGATTCATTCCGTTCCGTCACGTGCTTCTTCACCTTTTCACTCTTACTAAAAAAGCAAAAAGGGTGCTCCGGTTGATCCCCAAGCGTTTGATCTCGTACAGTCCGTCGCTTCTTTTGGGGTGGCAGCCAGCGCGGATACTTTCGAAGAGAAGATCGAGTGACTTCTCCTTTTTAGAGCGTATAAAGGGAGGTAGCAATGGAATCCGGGCAGCCCCTACCAAAGAAAATGAAAGAGTGTTGTGTGAGTACCAAGAGTTGTATACCCAAGTACAGATGCTATGGAAGCAACATAGCTAGTTGGTTTACCATAACTATTAAGGGCTGCTAGGTGAATCCCTAAAGTAGATTAGTTCGATCAGCAACACCTGTCTCCGCAGCACCAGGACCAAGACCTAGTTTTTACCCAGAACCTGTCTCTGCAGCATTGGAACCAAGATCGGGCTTGGCATAGTTGCAGTACGAGTTTCCCGGTCTCTTTAACTAACTGAAGCTAACCGGGATCGAGAGCTTTCTTATCATGCGGCTCTTGGATCGAAAAGAGGCTGCTGGACCAAGGCTTAAACTGCCAGGCACGGACGAGCTAGCCGGGCGAAGGGATAGACTCAAAGATAGGAGTGAGCGGCCTGTCAGAGGAGTGAAGTTAAAGGGATTGGCTGTCATGCATGAATCTTCTACTTTATTGAATTGGTGGAGTGACATGGGATCTAGTTCCAGATCTTGGGGTGAAGCTGAGTCTTCTTCTTCTTCACACTCAACGAAAAGGGAAGCTAAAGAACCAGCTCCAGCTAAAGATTGAGGCCTAGCTTAGGAGTTGCCTTGCTTTATAAAGACTTGCCCCCGGCCTTGTCAGCTCATCTGTAAGGGTCGAGCGGTCTTCTTTTCTGTCTGATGGTAATGCGAATCTCTTTATGCTAGCGAATCTCTTGCAATTGGTCTATGGCAAAGGGTCATCTGTCCAATAATCAGTCGGAATCAGTCCACGAATGAGTTCCTTCTTTTAAATAGATGCCCTTCCCGCTTTTCTTTCTTCTGTCAGTCGTTCCAACCGGTCCCTTTATTAGTCAGCCTCTATAGGCCTCTATCTCGAATTTCTCGCTTGAATCGGTCGCAACTCTTGCATCTGGAAAGTGGAAACGATCTCTTGCTTGTTGACTTGCGGTCTGTCCATTCCAGTGGTTCAGGACTCGGGCTAGAAGCCTCTTTTCGAGAGTCAAAAGGCCTGTTCAATCTATCTGATTAGGGATCCTCTTCTTTATATTAGATTCCCTTCCTTTAAAGAGAGAGATCCTCCTTTCCTAAGGACTCTTCTTAGGGAGTAGGAAGTGGAATTAATACAATAAGCCTAGTCCCCTACCTCTGCTTCTAATGCTCGGACTCCAACAAGAGTTCGAGCATTAGAAGCAGAGGTAGGTGGGAATCCTTTCCTAGAGTGAGCCTTTCTGTAAGTAGAAGGCAGCCATCTAAGGGATGCAACTAGATGCAAAGCATCCTGTAAGAGTCTCCTTCTTTAATAGGAACTTCCTGAAGGTGCTATCCTAGAAGCAGAAGCAAATGAAGATCTAGAGCGAGTCTTCCTTGATGAGCCTAAGGAGATAGAAGGAGCAAGGCTCTAATCCCCATTTTACCTATTGATTAGAGCTAGGAATCCTAGAAGCTAAAAGAGTCAAGCAAGGAAGCCTACTTGTTCCCGCGGGTTCGTTTAGGAGACTCGCTTTCCACGGGCCCTTTATTAGTCAGCCTCTATCTCGCTAAATTTTGAGAATTCCTTGAGTAAGATAGTCCTAATTGATAAGGTGAAGCTTTCTGAAAGCCAGTTCCTGAGTTCATGACTTCAGAAGTGAAGCAAGGAAAGCTGCTTTGAAAGCGCTCTAAGCCAGTTGGTGAAGTGAGTCAAGGTCTTTCCGAGTTCGGGTCTTCCTGATTTCATGAGTTTAGGAGTGAATGAGCTAAGCCAGATCGCTATTCCTGACTTGAGAGTCCTGTTTTCTTTAGAATTTGATTATGAGTAAGGAAGCGTTACTAGGAGCTAAAGATCTCATTACCTTAATTTAATAGGCTGTCTACGGCAATTTCTCTGTAGCAAGAAGCCCTGTGAAAGCCATCTCATAGGTGATGTGATTACGGCCTGGGAAAAAACGATAGAAAAAAGCCTTAGAGATTGCTTCGAAGTAAGATAGCCGTAGCTGTCTTTAAAGTTCAAGTGAAATATCGACTTTCATTCCACTTTATCAAACTAGAGTAAGGTAGCGAAGTTCAGAGGAGTGGCAGGAAAGCAAGAAGTTCATCCATTGAAGTTGAAGTAGTTTCAGTACTGAGCTTGAAGCTTAGGGCTGTTTTAGGGCAGCATTCGGTGGAGAGGACTTCGGATACATGTCATTCCGGTCGGTGACTCTTTCTGTCAATGTATTTGTTTCTGTCACTGGCCATTCTGTCTAGTCAATCTTTCTTGGCTGATAGTCAATCTTTCTGTCTCTCGGGACTTTACTTCTGGCTTTAGTCACTTGTCATTCAGGTACTAGTATCTGTAAATCAACTCCACTCTTTCTTTCTGGGCGACTTACTTCTTTCGGACAATCAACTCATACTTGTAAAGAAAGGGGATCGATGTCGATCTGTCGTTCGGTACGTGTGATATCTGGTCTTTCAGCAACGTCTTTATCTGGTCAATGTCATTATTTGGTGCATGGTCCTTCTGGCAATAGAGTGTCTCTTTCTTCCTTATCTGTATGAGCTAGGGCGCTCATCCGTTGCTTGTTGGTTCGGTCGGGTAGGAAGATTAGATCTCTAGCTCTGACCCTGGCTTCGGGTCGTTATCTACAGCTACCGTCAAAGGAAGGAAAGAATGAAGAGAACCACTGTCTAAACTAAAGACAGAAAGAGCTAAGTACCAAAACAAGGAAACCGGTCTGATAAGAAGGAAAGTTTGGGATTGGCGAGTGCGCTTTTTCTAGCGCGCCCCGGAGGATGACGGAACGGAACCTAAAAGTACGTTGCGGCTCCCTTGCGGTCGTACTTAGGTTGAATTCCGAACTAAGACACCTAAGGCAGCTCCTTCAAAACTGAAAATCAACAGACAACAAGCCTAAACTAACAGAGAGGAGACAAAATAAACTTGGGGGGAAGAAAGACACAACATTCAGATGTCATGGAGAGAGGGTCAAGTAGGTTCAGTTAAGTCCTCGAAACACCACGCCGACTTGCTTCCTCGGAGGTTCCGTTCTCGGGGCTCTGCTACTGCCAAGCAAAAGCTTTTGTGTACGGAAGCCCGAGAGATTGAGTCAAAAAGTCCTCCGGCTTTTTTGTATTTGTGTTCTGATCGACACTGAGTTTCAGGGGTCTTCCTTTTGTTTCAATCCTGTGCGGGGAAGAGTCGGGTGTCCATGATTCAGGAGTGGTGGTCCTTCTAACAAAGGGAAATTTTGCTGTCTTAATCCTACCACCTGTTCTTCATCAAAGGGTGACAATGGTGCAGTGTAGGATTCAAGATTCATGACCTGGTTATGGGGGGCGAGGTCCGAGCCACAGTAAGATTGTTCCATGGACAGGTGAGATTCAGGTGGCTCATCCTTGTAAGGTTAAGATTCTTCTGACTCCTGGAATACAAATTGTCCATTCTGCAGGGGTTTGGCCGGCTCACATATCTTTACCTGACCTGATTTTGCTGGGTGGGATATTTTCATAGTCCCTGGTCGAACTGATATGTGGGCGTCTGCCGTAGCCAACCAAGGTCTTCCCAAAGGAGAATCTGGCGGTTGGGATTCATGACGATCAAATCTCTCAGGTAACTCCAACCTACTAATTCGACTGGCACGTCCTCGAGGTATCCCTCAGGAGTGACAATGGACCTATCTGCTAGTTGGAGTACTGTATTGGTTGGTTTCAGACCAGTTAGACCCAGCTCACACATGGTTTTACTGGTCATCATGTTGACAGACGCCCCTAGATCGACCAAGGCTCTTGGGACTACCTTTCCAGCGATGATGACATCGACTGTAGGGCTCCCTGGATCTTGTGGGACTAGGTTCAGGTTTGGGGGCGGTAGAGATTTGGCTCACAGATTATTCTGATCATCAGATTTTTAGGTTCATCTTTTTTTCACGATCCTGCGGGTGCATCCTGGATCAACTGAGTAAGAGGAAGATAAATTATAATATAAAAAGGTATCTTCCGGAGAAGGTGATTGCTCAAGCCTCTCGGGGAAGGGAGTAGATACAGGCTTCTTCAAAGTTGTAGTAGATTGAAGAATAGGAGACTGAAGAGGAGGTCGAAAGAAAGGTTGTTGAGCAGGCGTAGAGGGAGAGCTTTTGGCTCTGCTCGGATAAAATCGGGGTCTCAACAACATTGATTTGATCCTGATTTGGGTACTTAGGGGGTGCCTCAGCTGGAACCATAAGCATTTTGAGCTGGATCATATAGATAAGGGCCCAAAACTTGGTTTGTGTGATGGATATTGCAGTTGTTTGGATTAGGGACAGTTTGGGCTGTGGGTCTTTGGGATGTTCTGATTTGGTACTTGATTTTGAAGAGGGTGTGGATTCTTCACAAATGCTCTTGGCGGTCCTGCAGGTTCTTGCTGTGGGTAGTAAGACTGGGGAGACGGCGCATGTCCATAATAGTCATTATCCTGGTAAACAGGAGGCGGGTTTGGTATCCTTATAGTCGTATGGGGTGCACTTGGTTCAGTCTGGTAATAAGGGCCCATAATGTGTAGGAGGAGGAGGATAGGGTTGCGGGGGATACAGAGGACGGAGTATAATAGGCGTTGATCGCATTAGCATCCTTGGTTTCTGGCCCAGGCTTTATCCCCAACGTCTTGCCAATCAAGGCAATCTGTTGCCCCTCCTGTGAATCGAGGTCTTGGAGAGCCTTTCCCGAGCAAAGCCCCAGCGAGTTTTGTCGTTAGCGCAACGTCAAAGCGGCTTGAAGCTCTTGCGAGTAGCGCAACGAGCCGCGAGTTCAGTCGTTAGCGCGCCCTCAACTCTTCAACGGCTTGAAGCTCTTGCCCAAAAGCTAGGAGCGATTGGATGTGTAGCCTATGCGAACCAGTGGAATCCAATGGTGAACCACTCATTGCAACCGGCTAACCGGGAAGCTTCAAAGGCTCTCGCATTACATACTATTACTGGTCAATTCATGATTGGAAAAGACACATGGCTATCAAGTGTCATTTTATGACATAGATTTTTCTATGTCATTTTACCTGTCATCTCAGTCCTCTTTTGCTTCTTTTGGTTAGCGTAGAGTGAGATTCACCTCGGATTGATCGGCTGAATAAGGAGTCAGAGGAGATCTTGGATAATCTATAGCTGTCCCGCGACCATTGAGAGTCTATTAGTGCCTAAAAAATAAAAAGGAGTGCATCGCATCACTCACTCATAACCTTTTCTGCAGAGAAAGAAAAAGCCATTGAGCAGTTATCCGTACGTGACGGGGGGATAGCATGGAGGGAGTTGTCCTGCAAGGAGGCCTACTACACCAGGTGCCGTCATCAAGGGTCAATGAGGTCGGTCAAGGTGACCATCAATGCTTTAGAACAGGGGTTCGCATGGGTTTTCCACAGGCTCTTGCTTTCCATGTCAAAGAGAAGGCAGGCAAAGAAAGAACCCCGGTTGAGGAGTCACTCGCATTAGTCGGCCAGCAAGAGCTGTTCGGTGAAAGGCAGCTATAGGGAAAGCAGAAGTCAGGGAAGCAACGGTTCGGGTAAGCAGCTGTAAGGTAACCTGAAGTCGACTACGACTTGTCATTGTCCGTCCGAGCGGTAGGAAAAGAAGCTGTCAGGAGCAGGAATCGAGGTCAGGCTGTCAGTCGGCTCCGTTCTCGTAGACCGGCAAGAGCAGTAATCACTAGTGTTTCAAAGAAGTATGTGTCCTCTACGACTTCAAATTGACTCTTCGGTGTTTCAAGAACGGGAAGCGGTTTTAAGCAGGAAGCAGCTGTCTAAGACTTTGAATTCTAATATAGTTTTTGTTTTTCTATAGTCTGTAGTGATACGGAACTGCTGTAAGAGCGGGTAGAGCAGTAGGAGCGGTAAGCAAAGAAAGCGGTTGTCGATGAAATTGGATTCAAATTCAAGCTGCGGTAGTCTACTTTGACTTTGAATTGAGGGATAGATGTGTAGGCTCGACCAGAAGCAGTAAGAGCAAGAGCAGTGATGGCGAAGTGACGGCTGTCGACTGTTTAAAAGCTGCGGCTGTAGTCGTAAGCAACCAGTTCGACGTAGACTGTTGACAATCTGTATTTGAGTCCTCTACAGCCTACGGGAAAAGATAGCTCGAGGCCGGGGATGGGCAAAATGGCTTTCCTACTGGTCTGAAGTACTCAATTCATAACTATTGCTATCTGTTCGCCTAACCTAAGAAGTCACTACTAATAGCTGTTCGCCTACTTACTAGACTCTAGTAGGCTACCTGAGCAGGAGAATTGATCCAGCTTGTGCCTCATAAAAAGAACTAGCAGGTTGGTGGTAGAATGATCCAAATCTAGAAAGCCCTCTCACTGGCCAATGATGTGGACATAACGTAACCACAGTTATGCCTGTTTCGGTCTTCTCTCTATCTATAAAGAGCCAAACAGCTTGAGTCTTACGATGACTAGTCCCTATGATGGTCTCCCTCTATGTTAGATTGAATCCCCTGCATCCGTTGGATTGCAACAGAAGCGTTTGTAGTGCAACTTCCGCTGGTATATGGTAATTTCGATGGAACATGGACTCGTTAGTCACCCTTAATGATTGGGGTTGGCTGGCGAGGTGAGGTCTAAGCACCATTGTCACTGGCTCTCGACGGGGAGTCATAAAGCGATCGGCACATAGTCCCGAAATGACTGGTATGACACTCTGAGGCGTCCGATGCAGAGGTCCCTGAGCCAAATCACTCAACACCAAAAGTTTAAGTCGATGCTGGCACTTAAGCAAGCGTCGGGAGTGCTATTCCTGGCCCAATACCGCAAAGCATCATCGCACCATTTGATGGTGTTCTGGGGTGGAGCGGTCGATCAAGAAGGCAGTCGGAGATTGATTCGGAGGATAGAGAATGGAGTTGGAAGTTTGGTTTGACTAATTGCGTATTGTGGAACCTCCGCTAGTCTGGGTTTCACATTAGCATTCCTGAGCGACGGAACGGAATAATTTTAAAGAAAGGCTGAAAACCAAGGGAAGGACTGTTTTCACATGCCACAGTTAGGACTTTGAAGTACGAGCCCTTGGTTTTCAGCCTTTCTGTTCACTTTCTCAAAATTGACTCCGTATAGTCTGTACCGGAGTGGTTCATCGTCAAAAGAACAACAATTGCTTGTAGCATTTCCATTCATGTGATGTAAAAGAGGGCTTTCTCGTCTCGCAGGCAGGGGTGAGCTTTCTCACTATACAATTACCACTACGCCAGATTATGACATTGGGGACCAAGATCTTGGAGGAGAAGGAGGAGGAGGAGGAGCCAACTCGAGAAACGAAAACCAAAATGACAATCCATGATATTAAAGCGGCTTCCAATTGCTCGGAAATTCTCAGCTATATGGGGGGCTTGGATGGTGAGCAAAAACAATTGATCAAGAAGTTGGTCAACTTTCGCATGAAAGAAGGTAAAAGAACGAGAGTTCGTGCTATTGTTTATCAAACTTTTCATCGCCCAGCTCGAACTGAACGCGATGTAATCAAACTTATGGTTGACGCCGTAGAGCATATAAAGCCCATATGCGAAGTGGAAAAAGTAGGAGTCGCAGGTACTATTTATGATGTCCCTGGGATTGTAGCCAGGGATCGTCAACAAACCTTAGCTATTCGTTGGATCCTTGGAGCAGCTTTCAAACGACGTATAAGCTACAGGATAAGCTTAGAGAAATGTTTGAAAGCTGAGATACTGGATGCTTACCGAAAGAGGGGAATTGCACGTAAGAAAAGGGAGAATCTTCATGGACTGGCTTCCACCAATCGAAGTTTCGCGCATTTCAGATGGTGGTAAAGTGAGACCACATAAAGAGCTCTTCCTCATTCAGTCAGATTCTTCAGTCGGGGGAGTGGAGGAAGTAAGCCAAACTGACGAGAGAGAAAGGCTTCGACTCCTTTTTCGTAGTCCGGTGACGGGCTGACAACCATATGGAAAGTCCTTCTTTTTCCGGTATGCCGCTCCGCAAGCAAGGAGTGCCACGCACGAGCGGAGCGAAAACAAAGCAAGGGGAATTCCTTTTTTATTTTTTTAAAAGCATGCGAAATCCTTTGATTGCGGATTGAATATACATCCATGTCTTTATTGTTCCACTAGCTAGGACCCAATTTTCACATGTCCGTTTCGTTATTACAACCTTCTTTCTTTATGTCAAAGACCAGAAGCTACGCGCAAATTATCATTGGATCTCGGTTGTTCTTAACAGCGATGGCTATTCATTTAAGTCTTCGGGTAGCACCACCAGATCTTCAACAAGGTGGAAATTCTCGTATTCCGTATGTACATGTTCCTGCGGCTCGGATGAGTATACTAGTTTATATCGCAACGGCTATAAACAGTTCCTTGTTCCTATTAACAAAACATCCCCTTTTTCTTCGCTCTTCCGGAACCGGTACAGAAATTGGTGCTTTTTCTACGTTGTTTACCTTAGTGACTGGGGGGTTTCGGGGAAGACCTATGTGGGGCACCTTTCGGGTGTGGGATGCTCGTTTAACCTCTGTATTCATCTCGTTCCCTATTTACCTGGGTGCACTGCGTTTTCAAAAGCTTCCTGTCGAACCGGCTCCTATTTCAATCCGTGCTGGACCGATCGATATACCAATAATAAAGTCTCCAGTCAACTGGTGGAATACATCGCATCAACCTGGGAGCATTAGCCGATCTGGTACATCAATACATGTTCCTATGCCCATTCCAATCTTGTCTAACTTTGCTAACTCCCCCTTCTCAACCCGTATCTTGTTCGTTCTGGAAACACGTCTTCCTATTCCATCTGTTCCCGAATCTCCTTTAACGGAAGAAATAGAAGCTCGAGAAGGAATACCAAAACCTAGTTCACTCGCTGAGATTGACGATTCTCTCTGTGTTGCATCCATGGCTGAATGGTTAAAGCGCCCAACTCTTAATTGGCTAATTCGTAGGTTCGATTCCTGCTGGATGCACTTGGAACGTTAAGTTCAATCGCCGCTCGCGGAACATGACTCGTTCAGTCACTTCACTCGCTCTTCGCGCCTTCGCGTTAGAAGCGAGCTTAAATGAAAGTTAGCGAAGCTTCCTGGTCACTGGTTCACTTATAGAGCCTACACTAAAAAATAGAAAGGGCAGCGCAATACTGGCTCTCCCGCCCAGCAAACTAGGCTTGACAGCCCCCTTATGAAAGGGGTGTTAAAGTATGCATTGTAGAAGCCGCTTCAAAGCCCCCCAACTAACGTTAATATAGGGGAGCCCTTAGGTGAGGGGACCGTTACTATTTAAGCTAAGTTTCATGTAGTTCCGTCAGCTGTTGGCATACTATAGCTAGCTTAACGCTTTCCTATAGGTGTAGTTCCGTCAGGGCCTTCCTGTTACTTTACCAGTCCGTCTGTTCTGTGACAATATCAGCGCTACGTATATGGCCGTCCATCCAATATTTCATGCCCGTACCAAGCATATCGAAATTTACTACCACTTCGTTCGTGAACAAGTTGCTCGGCTCGTGGTGCTCTTCGGGTTTTATTTGTCTCTAGCGAAAATAAACTGGCAGACATCTTCACCAAAGGCTTGTCCAGCCCATTCTTTCGCTCTTTTCGGGACAAACTGATGCCCTCCTCGTCATCCGTTTGAGGGGGCGTGTTAAGCATTATGTTAGTTTTTGTTATTTTGTAAACCCACTAAGGAACGTCCCGCGTGTAGCGGTAGTAGTTTGTCCCTGGAACGGAACTATAAATCAGTCTTATTTATTGTCTTTTCATCTTGTAACTGATGTATTTAAACTCTTATTATGAAACCCTAGGATCAGGATCGATCCCTAGGAGATTACCTTCTTCTCCATCGAAACCCTAGTGTTCTCTGACATGGTATCAGAGCACTAGCCTGGAAAATCGTGGGTTAGTTACTCTTCTATCGTTGACCCTTGCCTGGATCTCCGCACTCTCTCTCTTGTTATCTCCTTTTCATCAAAACCCTAAAATCGTCAACCTGCAAGATACGGCCAAAAAGCCGTATCGCGCAAGGCGCTCTTTGCATAGGTGTAGTTCCGTCAGGCTTCCCTCTTTCTCAGACTTCAAACCTTTCTTTCGATCACCAATGTGACCAATTTCGTGTCCATCAAAATGGATGGATCTAATTAATTACCCGCTATGGCAAATTCAGATGTTACCACTATGGATCTCTCAGGATCTAGTCGGCTACATTGATGGAACTATTGTTCCACCACCCCAATACGTGACAGACAAATCGGGGTCAGAATCGATCAATCCAGACTATCAACAATGGCGCAGAACAGATCAATTCATCTTCGGATGGATCAATGCGACCCTCCATGATAGTATTCTATCTCAAACTTTTGGTCTCTCCACAGCCAGAGAAGTTTGGGTCTCTCTTGAAGAGACGTTCCGTCAGCAATCTTACGCCCGTGGAATGCAACTTCGCATGGAGTTACAGACTCTGCGAAAAGGAACCTAAACCATTACATAGTATTTACAGAAACTCAAGTCGATTGCGGATGCGCTTGCAGCCATAGATGATCCAGTTCGAGACAAAGAAATGGTCTATGCAGCCCTAGGCGGTTTAGGACCCGAATAGAGTCCTTCAACACGGCAATTCTCAATCGAGAAACTCTACCAACCTTATCCGAATTGCGTGCAAGACTCTTTAGCCAAGAACAACGATTGGCTCAACTGAATATATCCAGTTCCTCCAATCCCAACGCTGATTCGACTCAACAAGCGTTGTTCACAAATCGGTCTACTTCTCAAGGCCGAAATCAGCAGAACACTAATCGTAGTGGCCACGGCTTTCGTGGCCGTGGTCGTGGTGGTCACCAGTCTTCCAGACAGTTCAATAATATTTCCTCTCGCTCCGGCTCCCAGCAACGATCCAATGAATGGTGTCAGATTTTTGATCGCCCGGGTCACACGGCTCTCTATTCCTCGGACATAGAGATTCGCTTGGAGCATATCATAATGAGCTTGAGGCGTTTCGCTCAAGAGGTTAATGAATCCGGCTTCTAACAACGATCAATCATGTGGCGGTGTGGAAAGGCGTATGTGCATCTAATTCGATCATCTTTCTACTACTAGTATGGGTAAGCATAAGGTACTATAAATACGTCTGTTGCAGTTCCTCTGTTACGCCGAACACACACACATTAAATACCTTTGTATGATGAGCTACTCACGAGATGGGAACCACACGTCCCAAGCGTATTTGCCCCCCCTACCAATAAAGCCAGCCACTTAGTATCCATGTCCACTCGGGATGAGGAATAGGCTACGGCAGTTCGTTATTCATACTCGTTATTTATATGGTTACAGATAGTAATTGGGTTGACCGATAAACTAAAGCTATTTATTCCGTTGCCCGAAATGTTGACCCAACACTTGTTTTCCCGGGAAAAGGTTAAGATCTATATAGCAATACATAGCCCGTAGTGGGGAAGGCAGTTTGGTAAAGGCGGATCCTCCTGTTGGTACGTAGACGGATCGAAATGCAGGTGAAGCTGCTCCACCTGTTGATCCATCAATAGCGAAGCATAGGACTTTCATTCCCCTATCTTGGGGAAGTTTACCCTGAAAAGACGGATACAAGGGTGATGATCAGTTGATCCGGCACTAGTGGTAGAGGTCGCAGAGCCTTCCACTTCACTTACCTGAAAGGTAAGGCGGAAAGTGAACCTATCGATTAACCGGCACGAATAGCATCTCCTCCTATCCCAGCATCCCTACCGGCAAGAGCAGATCCTTTTCCATATGCGGTGGCGAAGGAGCGGGCATCGGAGCAGGTGGAAAAGCCTGCATCCCTTTCATCCCTATAGTCATAGCCCGTTCCATAGACCATTGTTGGAGAACCCGAAGCGGTTGGGGCCGGAACTACCTATGGCCGTAGAGAATGCGAGCATCCAAGCCTAAGAGACAGGAGTCAATCTGCTATTCAGTTAAAAAACCGCTTTCTGAACCTCCTCATCTAAATTCGCATAGAAGTAGATGGATGCGGCGTGGTTACCATAGCTCATGCATTTATTTGAATCTCTGGAAAATAGTTTTGGGGTTTCGGGTACTCCGAAAAAAAGTCTCTACTCTACCCAGTAAGAATGCATTTATCTCCCGGTTTTGAAGTAATAAGCCTGCTGAAAAATGCTTTATAAGGGTCACAAATAAAGGAAAGGTTCCTGGAATCAAATTTTGTTGGCTTAGCATTCGAACATCTATTTGAGTAGCTGCAAGTGAGCCAGCCGTGGCTGTCTGGATCTAAATATGGGCCTTAGGCTAAGATATCAACGGATAGTTCTTTCTTAATGGGATGAGGGGAGGCTTATGGTCGTTAAGGGGGTAGCTTCTTGATTCCCGTAAGGCGTTAGCCCTTTATTTTATTCCCGTAATGCGTTTTCTTGCTGGGATAATTGTTTACTGGGAACTTCTTCCGTTGTTTCTGCGTCCATCGTTCCACATTCCGACGACGCCTCCCGTTCTTTCGCGACGAATTGGCTGGGCTGTTTACAAACAAGCATTCAAGAAAGCAATATGAAAATAGAATCTTCTGTTCTGAACTTGATAGACCGGGTGAGCCATGAACATGAGCTATAGGGGTGACGAAAATAGAGAAGCGTTATGAGGATTGGATTGGGGAGTTTAGAAAAAGGCTCCGAAGGTGCCAAGAGTTGTTGAAGAATAAGGTCTTCTATTTTAGTTGAGAACCGGAATAAGCAGTAAGGTAAGTATAAGTATACGAGTTGATAACAGAACAAAGAACCCCAACCAACTAGAGGAATCTATACAGTTGGTGTCATTTCAAATGTGGTTTTCTTTTCACACTATCGAAATGCGAGTTTCAGTGAGCCCACATTTCGATCAGAGAGAGCCCTGGGTCGTATTACCGGAAAGGAAAGTGGTTCGGAAAGGCCCCCTCTTCATAAGCCAAAGGCCTAAGACTAGTACTTTTAGTATAGTAATAAGTAAGAAATACGACCCTAAGATCCTAATTGGTTTTGCTGTTCATCGGTTGGTTCATCGACTCCGCGCGCGAGGTGTAGCGCAGTCTGGTCAGCGCATCTGTTTTGGGTACAGAGGGCCATAGGTTCGAATCCTGTCACCTTGATGTGAGGCTTCAGTCAGCAAATACTCAAATATGAACATCAATCGACCGTTACCACCTCCTCTTACTCGTGACTCGTATATATACTAAATATAGCAAGCACACTATACGAGACCTATAGCTAAAGATCATATAGCACCACAGTATATATACGAATCTATATGGAACACTTATCTCTTTCTCAGTGCTTTCTTTAGGCTCCTGGCTTCTCGTTGGTAGAA